CAAAGCGCGAAGAGTAATTGATCAAATTCGTGGGCGTTCCTACGAAGAAACACTTATGATATTAGAACTCATGCCTTATCGAGCATGTTATCCCATTTTCAAATTAGTTTATTCTGCAGCAGCAAATGCTAGTTTCAATATGGGTTCGAATGAAGCAAATTTAGTCATTAGTAAAGCCGAAGTAAATGAAGGTACTATCGTGAAGAGATTAAAACCTCGAGCTCGAGGGCGTAGTTTTGCCATACAAAAACCTACCTGCCATATAACTATTGTAATGAAAGATATATCCTTAGGTGGATATATAGATACCGACTCTATTAAGTGGTCACAAAAACCAAAATGGAAAAAAAAGGATACAACTATGTCGTATTATGATATGTATAGTAATAGTAATGGGGGAACATGGGACAAAAAATAAATCCAATTGGTTTCAGACTTGGTACAACCCAAGGTCATCATTCCCTTTGGTTCGCACAACCAAAAAATTATTCTGAGGGTCTGCAAGAAGATCAAAAAATAAGAAATTATATCAAGAATTATGTACAAAAAAATATGAAAACATCCTCTGGCGTTGAGGGAATTGCGCGTATAGAGATTCAAAAAAGAATCGATCTGATCCAAATCATAATCTATATGGGATTTCCAAAAATATTAATTGAAAGTCGACCCCGAGGAATCGAAGAATTACAGATGAATTTACAAAAAGAATTTAATTCTGTAAATAGAAAACTTAACATTGCTATCACACGAATTGAAAAGCCTTACGGAAACCCTAATATTCTTGCAGAATTTATAGCCGGCCAATTAAAAAATAGAGTTTCTTTTCGCAAAGCAATGAAAAAGGCTATAGAATTAACTGAACAAGCAGATACAAAAGGAATTCAAGTGCAAATTGCAGGACGTATCGACGGAAAAGAAATTGCGCGTGTTGAATGGATCAGAGAGGGTAGGGTTCCACTACAAACCATTCGAGCTAAAATTGATTATTGTTCCTATACAGTTCGAACTATCTATGGGGTATTAGGCATCAAAATTTGGATATTTATAGACGGGGAATAATAAAATAAACCTTTATTTCCCTTTACATTCTATCCGGCGATGGAACAAAAAGAGAAATTTCTTTCTTATTTTCTCTTCAATAAAAAAACGAACAAACAATTATAATTCTATAGGGTTTAATAAAAATTAAATTAATCTTTTGATAAAATTGCTATGCTTAGTGTGTGACTCGTTGGTTTTTTGAGGGTTAGTAACCAGCCCCATAGTATAAACAAATAACTATAGAAGTAATAACCAACTCATCCCTTCGTATTATCTGGATCCAAAGAACCAGTCAAGATATGATATATTGTTCATATTGTTGTAGCAACTGAAATACTTTTTCATTAAAAAATCTGCTTCTAAGTTGTCAATAGAAATAAAAAAGAAAGGGTATGGATAAATGGAAGGATGAAAGAAAGAAAGAAAAAGAATATGGATGATATAAAATTCCAATATGTAAGGTCTATGAGTCATCTCATAAAAAATCTGTGTAATAAAGCATCAATAAGGATTCATCATTAAAAGGATCTGCTCATCGAACAAAAAATAAAGAGCTTCGAGCCAATAAAGACTAAGAATATTGACTCAAGAACTAATAGCTCCATTGTAGAATTCAGACCTAACCATTAAGTAAGAAGGGATGGGAACGATGGAACCTGTGAATTCAAAAGATTCTAGTGAAAATGAATTCGAACGATTCATTGATCGGGATGGCGGAACCGACCAGAAACCAATTAATCTATTCGGAAAAGTTATGAACTAATGATAGAACTGAAATAGAAATTGAAAGAGTAAATATTCGCCCGCGAAAACTTTATTTTCTTGGATTGCTAAATTTAGGGTCAATCCAATACGATAAAGAGTAAAACAAAAGAAAGATTCCTTTTAACATTCTAAATCTAAAATAGATAAATATAAGAAAAAAAGTTATTTAATATATTTAGTTATCTATTATCTATAACTATACAAATAAGATATAAAAATGAATAATAGATTTGATCTAGATTAAATGAAATCCATGAGTCAGCAGATTACTTATTAAATAAATGTATATCTTAATTCAAATTATATTATATCTGAATTGAATTCTAAATCTTTAATTTGAATTTATTTTTATTCGCGAGGAGCTGGATGAGAAGAAACTCTCACGTCCAGTTCTGTAGTAGAGATGGAATTCAAAACAAACCATCAACTATAACCCCAAAAGAACCAGATTCCGTAAACAACATAGAGGAAGAATGAAGGGAATATCTTATCGAGGTAATACTATTTGTTTTGGTAAATACGCTCTTCAGGCACTTGAACCCGCTTGGATCACATCTAGGCAAATAGAAGCAGGTCGACGAGCAATGACACGAAATGCACGTCGCGGTGGAAAAATATGGGTTCGTATATTTCCAGATAAACCAGTTACAGTAAGACCCGCAGAAACACGTATGGGTTCAGGTAAAGGCTCTCCCGAATATTGGGTAGCTGTTGTTAAGCCTGGTCGAATTCTTTATGAAATGGGTGGAGTAACAGAAAATATAGCCCGAAGGGCTATTTCAATAGCAGCGTCCAAAATGCCTATACGAGCTCAATTTATAATTTCGGGCTAAAAAAGAAATAGGCCCTAATTAAAAATAGCGGATGCAGGTTTCTTTTTTTGGACAAATAATATTTCTTTTTTTCTTTGACCTTTGTATTGTAAAAACAGATAAAAAAAAAAAAAATGATATGATTCAACCTCAGACCCATTTGAATGTAGCAGATAACAGCGGGGCTCGAGAATTGATGTGTATTCGAATCATAGGAGCTAGCAATCGTCGATATGCTCGTATTGGTGACGTTATTGTTGCTGTGATCAAAGACGCAGTTCCAAACATGCCTCTACAAAGATCAGAAGTGGTCAGAGCTGTAATTGTACGTACTTGTAAAGAACTTAAACGTGACAACGGTATGATAATACGATATGATGACAATGCTGCAGTTGTGATTGATCAAGAAGGAAATCCAAAAGGAACTCGAGTTTTTGGTGCGATTGCCCGAGAATTGAGACAGTTCAATTTTACTAAAATAGTTTCATTAGCTCCCGAGGTATTATAAAATGAGACCACGATATGGTTATAGTAGGGTATTTAAAAGAAATAGATTAAGATTCATTTAGTAGATTTTGTCTCACGTATATACCTTTTAAAATTCATATTCATAAACAAATACGTAAAAAAAAAAAAAAAAGAAAAACATGTTGATTATATCCAAATTTGGAGGCACCAATAATTTTAATTAATCATGGGTAGTGATACTATTGCTGACATAATAACCTCTATACGAAATGCCGATATGTATAGAAAAAGCGTGGTTCGAGTAGCATCTACTAATATCAGCGAAAGTATTGTGAAAATACTTTTACGAGAGGGTTTTATCGAAAACGTGAGAAAACATCGAGAAAACAACAAATATTTTTTGGTTTTAACCCTACGACATAAAAGGAATAGGAAAAGCACTTATAGAAATCTTTTAAATTTAAAACGGATCAGTCGGCCGGGTCTACGAATCTATTCTAACTATCAAAGAATTCCTAGAATTTTAGGTGGGATGGGTGTTGTAATTCTTTCTACATCTCGGGGTATAATGACAGACCGAGAGGCTCGACTAGAAAGAATAGGCGGAGAAATTTTGTGTTATATATGGTAATCTTTCTAATATCCGAATTGAATATGAAACTTCTTATTTGTGAAAAAGAAAAGAGAAGTGCTGGGTTGTCTAATAGGGTTCTTCCTCCACTAGTTAATACTTCAAGGGGGTTTTGCCTGGAATGAAAGAACAAAAATGGATTCATGAAGGTTTAATTACTGAATCGCTTCCCAACGGTATGTTCCGGGTTCGTTTAGATAATGAAGATATGATTCTAGGTCATGTTTCAGGAAAGATCCGACGTAGTTTTATACGGATACTGCCAGGCGATAGAGTCAAAATTGAAGTAAGTCGGTATGATTCAACCAGAGGTCGTATAATTTATCGACTCCGCAACAAAGATTCGAAAGATTAGGTATTTCCCTATTTATTTCGTAGGAATACCATTAAAAATTGAAAATTTCAAGAAACTTATCCAAGAAGTAGATTCAAAATTAAAGTAAGGAGTGGCAAATATGAAAATAAGAGCTTCCGTTCGTAAAATTTGTGAAAAGTGTCGACTAATACGTCGTAGGGGACGAATTATAGTAATTTGTTCGAACCCAAGACATAAACAAAGACAAGGATAATAAGGCTCATTAAAGACCTGATATACAAATAGGGGATCTGTTTTGACATGAAATGGATATATCCATATATCTCTGACTCAAATTTATGAGATGATAAAATATGGCAAAAGCTATACCGAAAAAGGGTTCACGTGGACGTATTGGTTCACGTAAGAGTACACGTAAAATACCAAAGGGGGTTATTCATATTCAAGCAAGTTTCAATAATACCATTGTGACTGTTACAGATGTACGGGGGCGAGTGGTTTCTTGGTCCTCTGCCGGTACTTGTGGCTTCCGAGGTACAAGAAGAGGGACACCATTTGCTGCTCAAACCGCAGCGGCAAATGCTATTCGTGCAGTAGTAGATCAAGGTATGCAACGAGCAGAAGTCATGATTAAAGGTCCCGGTCTCGGAAGAGACGCAGCATTACGAGCTATTCGCAGAAGTGGTATACTATTAACTTTCGTACGGGATGTAACTCCTATGCCACATAATGGCTGTAGACCCCCGAAAAAAAGACGTGTATAGAAAAAAAAATGGAAGATATTTCAATAGCAAGAGAAACAAGAGAAATAAATGATTCAATGATCTGATCAAATAATATTATTATGGTTCGAGAGAAAATAACAGTATCTACTCGGACACTCCAGTGGAAGTGTGTTGAATCAGCAGCAGACAGTAAGCGTCTTTTTTATGGGCGCTTTATTCTGTCTCCGCTTATGAAAGGTCAA